AAGGGACATCCTGTATTGCTGAATAGAGCACCTACTCTGCATAGATTAGGCATACAGGCATTCCAGCCTGTTTTAGTGGAGGGGCGTGCTATTTGCTTACATCCATTAGTTTGTAAGGGATTCAATGCAGATTTTGATGGGGACCAAATGGCTGTTCATGTCCCTTTATCTTTGGAGGCCCAAGCGGAAGCCCGTTTACTTATGTTTTCTCATATGAATCTTTTGTCTCCCGCTATTGGGGATCCCATTTCCATACCAACCCAAGATATGCTTATGGGACTCTATGTATTAACGAGCGGAAATCGTCGAGGTATTTGTATAAATAGATATAGTCCAGGCAATCGCATAAAATATCAAACTAAGAGAAGTGACAACAATAGCTATGAGTATATGAAAGAACCCTTTTTTTCTAATTCCTATGATGCAATTGGAGCTTATCGGAAGAAACGAATCAATTTAGATAGTCCTTTGTGGCTCCGGTGGCAACTAGATCAACGCGTTATTGCTTCAAGAGAAACGCCCATCGAAGTTCACTCTGAATCTTTAGGCATTTATTATGAAATTTATGAACACTATCTAATAGTAAAAAGTATAAAAAAAAAGATTCTTTTTCTATACACTCGAACTACTCTTGGTCATATTTATCTTTATCGAGAAATTGACGAAGCCATACAGGGGTTTTCTCATGCCTGTTCCTACGGTACTACCTAACTAAGAAAGGTAAACAGTGCGAATTCAGGCCTCTCCGGTTCAGTTAGGATTAGAGTTCCAAAATTCTATGCGAATCAAGATCGAGAAGGGGGAGTTTCCTAATCACTGACCCAAACCTATTGTCGAATCCTATTCAGCATAATATGGAGGTACTTATGATAAAACAGGCCAATCTGGTCTTTCACACTAAATCGATAGACGGAACTGCCATGAAACGGCTTATTAGTAGATTAATAGATCACTTCGGAATGGGATATACATCCCACATACTCGATCAAGTCAAAACGCTGGGTTTCCAACAAGCTACCGCTACATCCATTTCATTAGGAATTGATGATCTTTTAACAACACCCTCGAAGAGATGGCTAGTTCAAGATGCTGAACAACAAAGTTTGATTTTGGAAAAACACTACCATTACGGGAATGTACACGCAGTAGAAAAATTACGACAATCCATCGAAATATGGTATGCTACAAGTGAATATTTGCGACAAGAAATGAATCCAAACTTTAGTATGACCGACCCTTGTAATCCAGTCCATATCATGTCTTTTTCGGGAGCCAGAGGAAATGCATCTCAGGTACATCAATTAGTAGGTATGAGAGGGTTAATGTCGGATCCTCAAGGACAAATGATTGATTTACCCATTCAAAGCAATTTACGAGAAGGGCTTTCTTTAACAGAATATATAATTTCTTGCTACGGAGCTCGTAAAGGGGTTGTGGATACCGCTGTACGAACATCGGATGCTGGATATCTTACACGCAGACTTGTTGAAGTAGTACAACACATTGTTGTACGACGAACAGATTGTGGCACCAGCCGCGGTATTTCTGTGAGTCCTGGGAATGGGATGATGCCAGAAAAGATTCTTATTCAATCATTAATTGGTTGTGTATTAGCAGATGATGTATATATGGGTTCGCAGTGTATTGCTACTAGAAATCAAGATATTGGGATTGGGCTTGTAAATCGATTCATAACCTTTCGAGCACAACCAATATCTATTCGAACTCCCTTTACCTGTAGGAGTACATCTTGGATTTGTCGATTATGCTATGGACGGAGTCCTACTCATGGCGACCTGGTTGAATTGGGAGAAGCTGTAGGTATTATTGCGGGTCAATCAATTGGAGAACCAGGCACTCAATTAACATTAAGAACTTTTCATACCGGCGGAGTATTCACGGGGGGTACTGCAGAACATGTGAGAGCACCTTCTAATGGAAAAATAAAATTCAATGAGGATTTGGTTCATCCGACACGCACCCGCCACGGACATCCTGCCTTTCTATGTTCTATAGACTTGTATGTAATCATTGAGAGTGAAGATCTTATTCACAATGTCAATATTCCGCGAAAAAGTTTTCTTTTAGTTCAAAATGATCAATATGTAGAATCCGAACAAGTGATTGCTGAGATTCGCGCAGGAACACCTACTCTTAATTTTAAGGAGAAGGTTCGAAAACATAGTTATTCTGATTCAGACGGAGAAATGCACTGGAGTACCGACGTGTATCATACATCTGAATTTACGTATGGGAATGTGCATCTATTACCAAAAACAAGTCATTTATGGATATTATTAGGAGGTCAGTACAGATCCAGTCCAGTCTCCCTTTCGCTTCACAAGGATCAAGATCAACTGAACGTGCATTCTTTTTCTGTCAAGCGAAGGTATACTTCTAACCTCTCTATAACTAAACACCGGTCGAGACACCACCTATTTTGTTCGAATTTTTATTGTAATCTAATATATCCGGCCATTCTCCACGAGAATTCTGATTTATTGTCAAAGAGGCGTAAAAATGGATTTCTCATTTTACTCCAATCAATTCAAGGAGGCCAGAACAGACTAACGCCCCTTCCGAGTATCTCGCTTGAAATCCCCCTACTAAATCTTATTTTCTATAGAAAGAGTATTCTTTCTTATTTCGATGATCCTAGATATAGAAGAAAGCATTTGGGGATTACTAAATATGGATATAGGAATATCGAAATGCATTCAATCTTTAAAAATGAGGATTTGATTGCGTATCAAGGAGTCAAGGAATTTATGCCAAAATACCAAATCCAAATGAAAGTGGATCGATTTTTTTTTATTCCCGAGGAAGTGCATATCTTATCTGGATCTTCTTTCCTAATGGTACGTAACAATAGTATCGTTGGAGTAGATACACAAATCACCTTAAATATAAGAAGCCGGGTAGGCGGGTTGGTACGGGTGGAGAGAAAAAAAAACAGAATTGAACTTAAAATATTTTCTGGAGATATCCATTTTCCTGTGGATACGGATAAAATATCCCGGTATAGCGGCGTTTTGATCCCACCAGGAAGGGGAAAGGTAAATTTTAAGGAATCCAAAAAATTGACAAATTGGATCTATGTCCAACGGATTACACCTAGCAAAAAAAAGTATTTTGTTTTAGTTCGACCTGCCGTTACATATGACATAATGGATGGCCTTAATTTCGTAGCAATTTTCCCTCATGATATTTTGCAGGAAAGTGATAATGTACAACTTCAAGTTGTCAATTATATCCTTTCTAGAAAGGGCAACCCAAACCCAATTAGCGGGATTTCGGATACAAGTATTCAATTAGTTCGGACTTGCTTAGTGTTAGATTGGGAACAAGATAACAAAAGCTCTTATAACGAGGAAGCCTATGCTTCTTTTGTTGAACTAAGAACAAACGATTTTATTCGGCATTTCTTAAGAATCAATTTGGCAAAATCTCCTATTTTATATATTGGAAAAAGAAATGATTCCTCGGTTTCAGGATTGCTCTCGGATAATGGAGCAGATTACACCCATAGCAATCCATTTGCTTCCGTTTATTCCAAGGCAAGGATTCAACAATTCCTTAATCCACCAAACCAAGGAACTATTCATACGTTGTTGAATAGAAATAAGCAACTCCAATCATTGGTAATTTTGTTATCATCCAAGTGTTCTCGAATGGGCCCATTCAAACGCGTAAACTATCACAATGGAATAAAGGAATCCATTCAAAAGGTTTTACTAATTGAAATTCAGGAGTCATTGGGACCTTTAGGCTCATCTCCTTCAATTGATCGTTTTTATTTATTTTACCACTTAAAAACTCATAATCAGATCTTGTTAACAAACTATTTGCAACTCGACAATTTAAAACATACTTTTCAAGCAATTAACTATTATTCAATGGATGAAAGTGGTCAAATTTATACTACTGATTCAGGCAGTAACATTAACATTATCTTCAACCCATTCCGTTTGAGTTGGTATTTTATCCGTCACCGTTGTTGCGAAGAGACCTCTCCAATAATAAGTCTTGGACAGTTTATTTGTCAAAATGTGTGTATAGACAAAAACAGACCGCACCCAAAATCCGGTCAAGCTATATTAGTTCAAGGTGATTCTGTAGTAATACGATCAGCTAAACCTTATTTGGCTACCCCAGGAGCAACTGTTCATGGCCATTATGGGGAAATTTTTTACGAAGGAGACACCTTAGTTACATTTATATATGAAAAATCGAGATCGGGTGATATAACGCAGGGTCTTCCAAAAGTGGAACAGGTGTTAGAAGTGCGTTCGATTGATTCAATATCAATAAATCTCGAAAAGAGGATTGAAGGTTGGAACGAATGTATAACAAGAGTTCTTGGAATTCCTTGGGGATTCTTGGTTGGTGCTGAGCTAACTATAGTGCAAAGTCGTATTTCTTTGGTTAATAAAATCCAAAGGGTTTATCGATCCCAGGGGGTGCAGATTCATAATAGGCATGTAGAGATTATTGTACGTCAAATAACATCAAAAGTTTTGGTTTCAGAAGATGGAATGTCTAACGTTTTTTCACCCGGAGAACTAATTGGATTGTTGCGAGCCGAACGAATGGGACGCGCTTTGGAAGAAACGATTTGTTACCGAGCAATCTTGTTGGGAATAACAAGAGCATCTCTCAATACTCAAAGCTTCATATCGGAAGCGAGTTTTCAAGAAACTGCTCGAGTTTTAGCAAAAGCAGCTCTACGGGGGCGTATCGATTGGTTGAAAGGTTTGAAAGAGAACGTTGTTTTGGGGGGGATGATACCCGGCGGGACCGGATTCAAAGGATTCGTGCACCCTTCAAAACAATACAACAAGATACCTTTTGAAACAAGAAAAAAGAATCGATTTGATGGAGAAATGAGAAATATCTTGTTTTACCACAGAAAATTCTTTGAAGTTTGAAGGGAGATAATCAAAGAATTTCCACAATACACCCGAACAACCATTTATCGGATTTCATGGTTGCCAAGAAGGGATTCATTCCTTTCACTACTTTATTTGATTTGTTGCATTCATTTGATTTAATAATAAAAAGAGAAATGTCTAGAAACGCATAGCATAGAATAGCTTGAGTCATGGCTCTACGTCCAATTATAGGGTAGATCAGAAGGTTCCATGGGAACAATCTTTTATTTCAGTTCAGGGTTCCTCGTCTCTTAAAAAAAAAGGGGGGTAGGAATGACAAGAAGATATTGGAACATCAATTTAGAACAGATGATGGGGGCGGGGGTTCATTTTGGTCATGGTACTAGGAAGTGGAATCCTAAAATGGGACCCTATATCTCTGCAAAGCGTAAGGGTATTCATATTATAAATCTAACTCGAACTGCTCGTTTTTTATCAGAAGCTTGTGATTTGGTTTTTGAGGCAGCAAGTAGAGGAAAACAATTTTTAATTGTCGGTACAAAAAAAAAAGCAGCTGATTTAGTAGCATGGGCTGCAATACGGGCCCGGTGTCATTATGTTAATAAAAAATGGCTCGGCGGTATGTTAACGAATTGGTCTACTACAGAAACGAGACTTCAAAAGTTCAGGGACTTGAGAATGGAACAAAAAACAGGGAGACTTTGCCATCTTCCAAAAAGCGATGCAGCCGTGTTCAAAAGACAATTATCTCGTTTGCAAACATATCTGGGTGGGATTAAATATATGACAGGTTTACCCGATATTGTAATCATCGTCGATCAGCACGAAGAATATACAGCGCTACAAGAATGTATCGCTTTGGGAATTCCAACAATTTGTTTAATTGATACAAATTGTGACCCCAATCTAGCAGATATCTCAATTCCAGCGAATGATGATGCTATATCTTCAATCCGATTAATTATTAACAAATTAGTAGTCGCCATTTGTGAAGGGCATCTTAGCTATATAAGAAATCCTTGATTAATAATAAGATAAATAACTTACTTCGCAAATCCCATATATTTTTGAGTCGATTACTATTTCTGAATAAAAAAAGAAATACGAATAGCCGGTAGATTATGTGATTAGTTAGTATTCAAAATAGTAATCTTAGAATAGTAATCTTAGTTGGTATTCAAAATATATATATATATGATTCAAGTAGGCAAAGAGATGGTTGAATCAAAAGTGAATTTTTTTAGAGGGTAATATGAATGTTCTAGGAAACGCACTAACACTAAAAGGCTTGTACGATGTATCCGGTGTGGAAGTAGGCCAACATTTCTATTGGCAAATAGGTAGTTTCCAAGTCCATGGACAAGTACTTATGACTTCTTGGGTTGTAATTGCCATCTTATTAGGTTCAGCCACTCTAGCTGTTCGCAACCCACAAACCATTCCGAATTGGAGTCAAAATTTCTTCGAGTATGTTCTTGAATTTATTCGAGATGTCAGTAAAACTCAAATCGGAGAAGAGTATGGTCCGTGGGTTCCTTTTATTGGAACGATGTTTCTATTTATTTTTGTTTCTAATTGGTCAGGAGCTCTTTTCCCGTGGAAAGTCATCCAATTACCTCACGGAGAGTTAGCTGCACCCACGAATGATATAAATACTACTGTTGCTTTGGCTTTACTCACGTCAGTGGCATATTTCTATGCGGGTCTTACAAAAAAAGGATTAGGGTATTTCGGGAAGTATATTCAACCAACTCCAATCCTTTTACCGATTAACATCTTAGAAGATTTCACAAAACCTTTATCGCTTAGTTTTCGACTTTTCGGGAATATCTTAGCTGATGAATTGGTCGTTATTGTTCTTGTTTCTTTAGTCCCTTTAGTGGTTCCTATACCTGTTATGTTCCTTGGATTATTTACAAGTGGTATTCAAGCTCTTATTTTTGCAACCCTAGCTGCGGCTTATATAGGTGAATCCATGGAGGGCCATCATTGAAATAGTCTTTTTTTTTTTCAAAACAATAAATAACAATAGACGTTTGGCTCACGACAATTTGCTTAAGGAATATACAACTACATTATTAGATATAGATAAATTTAGAGTATTAGAGCGTTGCAAAAAAAGGGAAAGAGGAAAAAAGATCTTTTTCCTAAAGTTATCTTCCGTCCACTTACTAGCATAGCCCCCTCAACAAATATTCTATTTCTACCCCATTTATTAGTTTGGTAGTTCTTAGCCTATTATTTCATTTATTCTATTATTTTAATTGGTTGAAATAATAGAATAAAGGAAATAATGCTTGGAGTGTCTGTTTAGGACATGTGAAAAAGGAGAAAAGAGCGAAGAATTCCCGTTTTAGTTGATCTTATTCACGGATTGGACAAACAAAACTAGTAAAAAAGAAAAAGAATAATAGGAAGGAGTTAGATAGAATTTGAATAGCTAAAAAAAGTTAACTCTTGGAGATATTTCGAGGATTGATTCTCAAATCCTATCCTATTGAATCGAAGATAAATAGTTGGTTTACGCTATGGAAGAAAGACATGTATATGTGATATTAGATATTGCTGGGTATATATGAATTAAAGACAGATTCCTTTGACCTACTCCTCTCATTTTCAGCAATAGAAGTCCTTTATTTTCCGTTTCCTTGTTACTGTGAATTGAATGAAAAAACCAATAAAATTAGAAAAAAGATGTAAGAATTCAAATACCAGTTCGGAACCAAGAAATAGAAATAGTTCTGATGATTCACTAATACTATTATTTCAACTAGAGGTTCTTAGTTACTTCTACTAACTCAATCCTACGACGTAATAATTAAGTCATAATTCATTGGGTGGTTGTATCATTAACTATTTCTTTTTTTGGTACGAGGAACTTATCATGAATCCACTAATTTCTGCCGCTTCTGTTATTGCTGCTGGGTTGGCTGTAGGACTTGCTTCTATTGGACCGGGGGTTGGTCAAGGAACTGCCGCGGGTCAAGCTGTAGAGGGTATCGCGAGACAGCCTGAGGCGGAGGGCAAAATACGAGGTACTCTATTGCTTAGTCTAGCTTTTATGGAAGCTTTAACAATTTATGGACTGGTTGTAGCATTAGCCCTTTTGTTTGCGAATCCTTTTGTTTAATATAATATTAGAAATTTTAAATATATACTTAATTGCCTTGGATTTGTCATTTGATTTTTCAAATTATATCAATATTTCATTCCTAGAATTACGTCGTCGTTGACAAAATCAAATAACCCCACGGGAAAGTCGGATTTACGGATGAGGAATTAGTATCCGTATCCCGCCTCTCTTTTATCCTTTCCGTTCCTACTCCAAGAGAAACTAAGCCTTGAAACAGGGGGATAGTTCACATAAATAAAATCCATTTCCAAATTTTCCAATAGGAACAAGAAAGGACTAAATAAAAAAGAGGTGCGAAGTGATACAAAAAAAACTCTAGTCAATTGTTTAGTCGATCTAGTTAGTCTATTCATACAAGGAGATGATATGAAAAATGTAACCGATTTTTGCCTTTATTGGGGCTACTGGCCATCTGCCGGGAGTTTCGGGTTTAATACCGATATTTTATCAACAAATCTAATAAATCTAAGTGTAGTGCTTGGTGTATTGATTTTTTTTGGAAAGGGAGTGTGTGCGAGTTGTTTATTTCAAGAATCGGCGGGATCCAACCAGCTGTACCCTTTTTGTTCTAACTAGGAAAGAAAAGAAAGGTGCACGATTGCGCGAATTACTTCGGACTAAATATAAATTAAGAAATTTTATGTTTTATGGAAGAAACATAGCATTTCGTGATTTAATTCATTGGTAAAACCTACCTTGATTCTCTATCAACCAATAACGCGGGAACTCTAATATGGTTAAAGCAAACTTTTTGAAGTCTAGATGCAGCGTGGTACTCTTTCTACCAATATGTTAATATAGAGATGGTTCAAAATGAATATTTTATTGATAGAGAATACTCCTATTGATAAAATGATTTGAATGTAAAAGAGGGCATTTCGTCCGCTTTTATCCAATGCTGAAGCGACGACCTATGTGTTATGTATAAGTAAGAAAATTTTTTTTTGGATTTTTAGAAACAAAAGAAACAACTTTGTTGGCAATTACCTATTTTTTGTTAGAAGAGTCCTCTAACTATTTTTATTTGGCGCTAGTTTATCTATTTTTTTTAGTATGAACAAAAAATAGGGGAAAAATAGGGGATAGGCTCATTACATTATATAAAAAGATATAATAATTTTTTCTAAGTACTTGAGCGTGAGAGCCAAATGAATTGAAAGATTCATGTTTGGTTCGGGAAGGGGTTATGGAAGTTATAACATGTATGTAAATAGAATCTACTTTCATTAAGGGATTTATTAGATAATCGGAAACAGAGGATCTTAAATACTATTAGAAATTCAGAAGAACTGCGTGGGGGGGCCATTGAACAGCTGGAAAAAGTACGGGCTCGCTTACGGAAAGTGCAAATGGAAGCAGATCGGTTTCTAGCGAATGGATACTCTGAGATAGAAAAAGAAAAGTTGAATTTAATTAATTCAAGTTATAAGACTTTAGAACAATTAGAAAATTACAAAAATGAAACTATTCAGTTTGAACAGCAAAGAGTGATTAATCAAGTCCGACAACGGGTTTTTCAACAAGCCTTACGGGTAGCTCTAGGAACTATGAATAGTTGTTTGAACGGCGAATTACATTTACGTACTATTAGTGCAAATATTAACATGTTGGGGGCAATAAAAGAAATAAGAGATTAATCTTTACGCTATAGGTATTATTTTTATTCAAAATAATAATTACAAAATATTCATGGTAACCATTAGAGCTGACGAAATAAGTAATATTATCCGTGAGCGGATTGAACAATATAATAGAGAAGTAAAGGTTTTAAATACGGGTAATGTGCTTCAAGTAGGCGACGGTATTGCTCGTATTCATGGTCTTGATGAAGTAATGGCGGGCGAATTAGTCGAATTTGACGAGGGAACAATAGGCATTGCTCTGAATTTGGAATCCAATAATGTTGGTGTTGTATTAATGGGGGATGGGTTGATGATACAAGAAGGAAGCTTGGTAAAAGCAACAGGAAGAATTG